AGAGGAATAATTGGGACTACGGTCTCTAATTTCTTAATAGCAGTATCTATTCGAAACGAATTCTCTAGCATTTGACTCCTTATCACCGAAGAGTTTAGTCGTACACTTGAAAGATAGCCCAGAAAATAGAAGGGATGATTATATAATTGCTTTATATGGATCCTGGCCGGTTGAGACCACAAGTCAAAATGACATTGCCAAAAGTTGACAAGGTGAGATTTCCATTTCTTTATCAGAAGACGAGCCCCCCTTGAAGCCAGAATCGATTTTCCTTGATATCTGACATAATGCATAAAAGGGTCTTTGAACAACCATAGGGTTTTCTGAAAATCGTTACAAAGCACTACTACAAAATATTCTATTTTTGCATAGAAATGTGTTCGCTCAAGAAAGGATCCAAAAGATTTTGATCGTAAATGAAAGGGTTGTTTACGGAGAAAAATAACTATGAATTCACATTCATATACATGAGAATTAGAGAGGAACAAAAAGAATCTTTGATTCTCTTTTGAAAAAAGGGAAATGGAATTTTTTGGAGTAATGAGACTATTTGAATTCCAATACTCGTAGAGAGAGAATCGCAATAAATGCAACGAAGGAGTATCTTGTATCCAAGAGTGAAGGGTTTGAACCAAGATTTCCAGATGGATGGGGTGGGGTATTAGTATATCTGACACATGATTTAAATGTGATAACTTGTCCTCGAAAAAGGGAAATATTGAATGAATAGATCGTAAATTATGAGATTTTGCTATTTCTTTTTCTTCTAGGGAAGATACCAATCGCAGCGAGAATGGAATTTCCACAACGACTGCAAAACCCTCCGATATCATTTGAGAATCAAAATGATTGTTGTGCCCAACGAATCGATTTTGATTAGAATCATTAACCGAAATAATCAAACGATTCTGTTGATGCATTCGAGTAATTAAACGTTTCACAATTAGTGAACTGGATTTATTGTCATGATCTAAATTTTCCACCGGTTCATAAAGAATCGACCCATTTAAAGCATGACCATGAGCAAGCGCGTAGATATATTCCTGAAATAGAAACGGATATAGGAAGTATTGTTGACGAAATCCATCCATTTCTAAATATCCTTGTAGTTCCTCCATTTCCATTTGAAATTACACTTGAACCAATGGGGGATTTCTTGAGTTATCAAATAATACATAGTACGATACGGTCAGAACAAGGTATATAGTAAGAAAAGAATAGATACCCCGGAGCCAGAAAGGACAATCAACGGATCCTATTTCCATCCAATTTATTTATGTTCGTTATAGTTACAAGAGATGGTTAGAAATCCTTTATTTTTACAACCCGATCACTCTTTTGACTTTGGAATAATGAATTTTGATCAGTATACCGTTTCTTCTACACATTCGTCTCCACTACATAATAGAGAACATAATAGAGAATAGTTAGGATTCATGAAAAAAAAAAGGAATTGATGATCCACTCACAAGAGAACCCTTTCCCACATCAGGCACTAATATATTTTTAACGTCTAATTAGATCGGGTAATCATTCGAATTAAGAACAAACAGAAGCTCGTTGCTTTTGGTTTCCCTATAATTGGAGCTATAGGGCTCTATCCATTTATTCACTCGACCCAACTTGAATTGATTTGACCCCTTTCCAAGATAAAGAATCAAAACAAGATTTTGTATCGATCCGTTAAGGATGAAGTATTCTAAGAGTTCTCCATTGATACGACATGCTGTTTTTTCCTTTCATTCCCTTTCAAGATCAGTCGTGGTCTTACAAACTCTACCAATGGTATGGACGAATCCGTTGCTTCATCAAAATGTGTAAAAGACCATAGCCGCACTTAAAAGCCGAGTACTCTACCGTTGAGTTAGCAACCCATATAAATAGGGTGTGTAGATACGATCGGAATAAAAAATAAATAAAGAGATTCGATTGCCCGACCTCGTCAAAACATTGAACTAGCAACAGATCAAAAAGAAAGATTTGATGATCAATTGTGAACATAAAAATGAACAGAGATCAGATGAAAATACAACAGATTCTGGGATAAATTATAGAGAAAATCTAAATAGATGTAAAAATTGATAGACTACCCATACTCTATTTTTTTTTTTCATTATATTAACTAAGATACTTCTTGATGTCACAACGAAATTGACGAACCCATCGTTTGAGTGAAATAAAGAAACAAACTTATGAAATGTGGATAAATAGATCTATTTATCCACGATCGAATTATATTTGTTCGATACACCATTGTCAATATGAATTGAATGTTGAGAAAACCAATTCAATAAATAAAAAAGGACTTGTGTTGGAGTGACACTACAACATAGATAAGGGATGAAGTATGAGTGGGGAAATAAATAAGGAATTCCGGTAGGAAAAAAATGTCGGGTTTATTCAATATTTATTCAATAGAGGTATAATAAGCAAGATTGACCTTTTGTTTGTTGGTGGAGTCCCAACGAAAACCATCTGATTGATGGTAATCCCATAATTTCCCGGTTATTTCATCTATTCACTCAATCTTTTTTCTATCTGTCTCATACCAAGAGAAGATATTTTTTTTATAGTTCTATGATACGGGGTCATGTGAGAGCAACAATGAATAGAGAATAGAGAAAAAAAAATAAGGAATGGTGGAGAAACAATTAGACAAAGCTAGATACTGGGCACCCCCCCCCTTTTTTTTTTATTTCATTAATTTCATTTGATTAATTCGAAATTCCTTAAATACCTCCGCCTTCTTTGAAATATCATGAACAGTTCCTGTAGGTTGAGCGCCTTTTTCAAGGAAATATAGAATAGCGGAAACATTTGAATAAGTTTGGTTCTTTATCGGATCGTAAAAACCCACTTTACGAAGATCTCTTCCCTCTCTTCGGGATCGAACATCAATTGCAACGATTCGATAGATGACTCATTGGGATAGACATAAATGAACAACCCCCCCCTAGAAACGTATAAGAGGTTTTCTCCTCGTACGGCTCGAAAAAGAATGATTCGAATTTATGTATTGTAGTGGCAAATAGATCCACAAAATCATCAATTAGACTATGATTTGAGTCATTTTTTTTTTGTTCTTCCTTCCTGAAAAAAAAAAAAAAAAAAAAAAAAAA